GCGACCGTAGCTTAATTAAAGCATGACCCTGAAGATGTTAAGATGAACTGTAAAAAGTTTCGGTAGCACACAGGCTTGGTCCTGGCCTTACTGTCGGCTCTAGTTAAAATTACACATGCAAGTATCTGCACACCCGTGAGGATTCCCACAGCCACCTATGTGGTGACGTGGAGTAGGTATCAGGCACGACCACTCAGCCCAAGACACCTTGTTCAACCACACCCCCAAGGGTACTCAGCAGTGATAAACATTAAGCCATAAGCGAAAGCTTTACTCAGTTAAGACTAAGAGGGCTGGTAAAGCCCGTGCCAGCCACCGCGGTTACACGGACAGCCCAAGTTGACAGACTGACGGCGTAAAGGGTGGTTAGGGAGATATATAAACTAAAGCCGAAGATCCCCAAGACTGTAGTACGTCACCTCGGAGGAAAGAAGATCAACTACGAAAGTGGCTTTACAACACCTGACCCCACGAAAGCCAGGGCACAAACTGGGATTAGATACCCCACTATGCTTGGCCCTAAACATTGAATAAATTTAACCAATTTGTTCCGCCTGAGAATTACGGACACTAGCCTAAAAATCAAAGGACTTGGCGGTGCTTTAAACCCCCCTAGAGGAGCCTGTCCTATAACCGATAATCCCCGTTAAACCTCACCTTCTCTAGCCTTATCCACCTATATACCGCCGTCGTCAGCTTACCCTGAGAAGGGAAAGTAGTATGCAAAGTTGGCACAGCCCAAAACGTCAGGCCGAGGTGTAGTAAATGAGAAGGGAAGAGATGGGCTACATTTGCTAAATACAAGCAAACACGGATGAATTATTGAAACATAATACTGAAGGAGGATTTAGTAGTAAGGGGGAAGCAGAGTGCCCCCCTGAAACCGGCCCTGAAGCGCGCACACACCGCCCGTCACCCTCACCAAGCACAAGCACGTCAATAACTAATACATTATCTTGCACAAGGGGAGGAAAGTCGTAACATGGTAAGTGTACCGGAAGGTGTACTTGGAAAATACAGGACGTAGCTAAAAAGATAGCATCTCCCTTACACCGAGAAGTCACCCGTGCAAATCGGGTCGGCCTGACACTAAAGAGCTAGCCTAATAATTAAAATGCAACAACCAACATCAATAACCCCAAACACCTTAAAAATAAACCTTAAAACATTCTTCCCCCTTAGTATGGGTGACAAAAAAGGGAATAAGAGCTATAGAACTAGTACCGCGAGGGAACGCTGAAAGAGAGATGAAACAGAACAGTAAAGTAAAACAAAGCAGAGCTACCACCTCGTACCTTTTGCATCATGAATTAGCAAGTACACCCAGGCAAGAAGCACCCTAGCCTGACGCCCCGAAACTGGGTGAGCTACTCCAGGGCCGCCTACTGAAGGGCAAACCCGTCTCTGTGGCAAAAGAGTGGGAAGACCCTCGAGTTGAAGTGATAAACTTACCGAACCCAGTAATAGCTGGTTGTCTGGAAAGTGTATGTAAGTTCAGCCCCTTTTATTCTTTAGTTAAAAGCAGAATCTGCAAGTCTAATATTAAGAATAAATGGGAGTTAGTCGAAGGGGGTACAGCCCCTTCGATGAAGGAAACAACCTTTAAAGGAGGATAAAGATTATAATACCCAAGAGTTAGCGCCCCAGTAGGCCTAAGAGCAGCCACCTGAATAGAAAGCGTCAAAGCTTAAGCACACTTTAACCCTATTATACCATTAAACTCAAACAGAAGCCCCAACCTTAAACCAGACCCTCCTACTTGTAGTGGGAGAGAATATGCTAGTATGAGTAATAAGAGGCCTAAGAATCTCTCCCCGCACGCGTGTAAGTCGGCATGGACCACCCACCGACAACTAACGGACCCAAATAAAGAGGGTAATGAAGGATAAGACACTGGAAAATAACTCACCCTCCCCCGTTAACCCCACACTGGTGTGCAACAGGGAAAGACAAAAGGAATAGAGAAGGAACTCGGCAAAACCACAAAGCCTCGCCTGTTTACCAAAAACATCGCCTCTTGCAAAATTAAGAATAAGAGGTCCAGCCTGCCCAGTGACATTTTTTAACGGCCGCGGTATTTTGACCGTGCTAAGGTAGCGCAATCACTTGTCTTTTAAATGAAGACCTGTATGAAAGGCATCACGAGGGCTTAACTGTCTCCTCTTTCCAGTCAATGAAATTGATCTCTCCGTGCAGAAGCGGGGATTTAAACATAAGACGAGAAGACCCTGTGGAGCTTGAGACGCTAGCGCAGCCCATGTAAAACACCCAATGTTCCAGGAATCAACTGATGGGGACTGCGCCTTTGTCTTCGGTTGGGGTGACCACGGAGTAAGAATAACCACCGTGCAGACAGGGAGCAAATAGGGACAATTACCCCCACCCACAACTGCCCTCCTCAAAACCAGAGCTCCGGCTCTAGTTAACGAAACTTTCGACTTAAAATGATCCGGGATAACCGATCATCGAACCAAGTTACCCCAGGGATAACAGCGCTATCCCCTTCAAGAGCCCATATCGCCAAGGGGGTTTACGACCTCGATGTTGGATCAGGACATCCTAATGGTGCAGCCGCTATTAAGGGTTCGTTTGTTCAACGATTAAAGTCCTACGTGATCTGAGTTCAGACCGGAGCAATCCAGGTCAGTTTCTATCTATGAAAACGCTTTCTTCCAGTACGAAAGGACCGAAGAAAGGGGGCCCATGCTTATAAGCACGCCCAACCCCCACCCGATGAAGCCAACTAAACTGGGTAAAGGGGACAAATATCATGCTATAGAAAATAGTACGTTGGTGTGGCAGAGCCCGGCTATGCAAAGGCCCTAAAAACCTTGTACGGAAGTTCAAACCCTCCCCCCAACTCATGTACTACGCCAGTTATGTTCTAACAAGTGTTATTAATCCACTAATCATCATTGCCCTAGTCCTCCTCGCAGTTGCATTCCTCACCCTAATCGAGCGGAAAATTCTAGGCTATATACAACTTCGAAAAGGGCCCAACATCGTAGGCCCCTACGGGCTGTTTCAACCCATTGCTGATGGTGTAAAATTATTTATTAAAGAACCGGTACGGCCTACTACATCTTCACAGCTCCTGTTCTTATTTGCACCCCTACTTGCCCTGACCCTCGCTCTCACCCTATGAGCCCCTATACCCCTTCCACACGCCCTCACCGAGCTGAGCCTTAATATACTCTTCATTCTAGCAATTTCTAGTTTGGCCGTTTACACGATTTTAGGCTCAGGATGAGCATCAAACTCCAAATACGCCCTAATGGGGGCACTCCGAGCAGTCGCCCAGACCATTTCCTATGAAGTAAGCCTTGGACTGATTCTCCTGTCTACAATCATTTTCGCAGGGGCATTTTCGCTGCAAGTCTTTGCTACAGCACAAGAAAATACCTGACTAGTATTCCCTGCATGACCACTAGCTGCAATATGATTTGTATCTACCCTCGCAGAGACTAACCGGTCCCCGTTCGACTTGGCGGAAGGAGAGTCTGAACTCGTGTCAGGCTTCAACGTTGAATATGCAGGAGGGCCATTTGCTCTGTTTTTTTTAGCAGAATATGCAAACATCCTATTTATAAATGCTCTCACCGCAGCGTTATTCCTGGGCACACTTCACTACCCGACAATACCAGCCCTTGCCTCAGCAAAAATTATAATCAAACTAGTAGCCCTGGCAGTGCTATTCCTATGGATCCGAGCAGCTTTCCCACGATTCCGCTACGACCAGCTAATGCACCTTATCTGAAAAGCTTTCCTGCCCCTAACATTGGGCCTCCTCCTATGACACCTTGCCCTTCCCACTGCCCTTGCCTCCCTCCCCCCATTTAGATTAGAAGCTGTGCCTGAACCTTAAAGGAACACTTTGATAGAGTGAACTATGGGGGTTAAAATCCCCCCAGCTTCCAACAAGAGTAAGGTAAGCTAATTAAGCTGTCGGGCCCATACCCCGAATATGCAGGTTGAAATCGTGCCCTTACTAATGAACCCATACATTTTATTCATTCTACTAACAGCCCTTGGGTTGGGCACCATCACCACCTTTGCCAGCTCACACTGATTGCTAGCATGGATAGGCCTAGAGATCAATACCCTCGCCATTATTCCTCTCATGGCCCAAAATCATCACCCACGAGCAGTAGAAGCCGCCACAAAGTACTTTCTTACCCAAGCCGCTGCAGCGGCAACCCTTCTTTTTGCAAGCACAACCAATGCATGAATCACAGGGCAATGGGACATTGTACAACTCACGCACCCCTTACCCCTTGCCCTCGCCTTGACAGCTATTGCCCTCAAAATTGGGCTAGCGCCAGTCCACTCCTGACTACCAGAAGTGCTTCAGGGCCTTGACCTAACAACCGGACTTGTTTTATCCACATGACAAAAGCTTGCCCCATTTGCCCTGCTGCTGCAGCTACAAACATCCTACTCAGCCTATCCCCTCTTAATTATAGGAATTTTGTCTACCCTTGTAGGCGGGTGAGGGGGGTTGAACCAGACACAACTACGCAAGATTTTAGCTTATTCATCTATTGCACACTTGGGCTGAATAGTGATGGTTATACAATTCTCCCCTGCTCTTACTATGCTCACCCTCATTATTTATATCACTATAACATCATCAATCTTCCTAACTTTTAAAACTAACAACTCAACTACAATTAGCCAGCTGGCCCTTTCATGATCAAAAGCCCCAGCCCTCACTGCTCTTGCACCACTACTGCTCCTCTCCCTGAGCGGACTCCCCCCATTGACAGGCTTCATGCCCAAATGACTGATTATTCACGAACTTACAAAACAAGACCTACTCACCCTAGCCACACTAGCCGCCCTATCAGCCCTCCTGAGTTTATACTTCTACCTGCGCCTATCCTACGCCATAGCCCTAACTACCCCCCCTAACAACCTTGTTAACACATCTTCATGGCGACTTAGCCCACCTAAGGTAAACCCCCTTCTGGCCACCTCTTCAACAGCAACCCTAGCACTACTACCTCTCACCCCCGGAATATTAGCCCTATTTACCACATAGTGGCTTAGGTTAAAACAAACCAGGGGCCTTCAAAGCCCCCATCGTGGGTGAAGCCCCCACAGCCTCTGGCTCTCTAGACAGGCAGGCCTCGACCCTGCAAAATCTTAGTTAACAGCTAAGCGCCCAAACCAGCGAGCATCTGTCTACTTCCCCGCCCAAAAGGGGCAAATGGGCGGGGAAGTCCCCCCCCACGACCTGTGGCAGCGCGTTGACTCTTCTCTACCAACCACAAAGATATTGGCACCCTTTACCTCGTATTTGGTGCCTGAGCTGGAATAGTAGGAACGGCACTAAGCCTACTAATCCGTGCAGAACTAAGCCAACCCGGAGCTCTGCTCGGGGATGACCAAATCTATAATGTAATTGTTACAGCCCATGCATTCGTGATGATTTTCTTTATAGTAATGCCAATTATGATTGGCGGGTTCGGAAATTGACTGATCCCCCTAATAGTCGGAGCCCCCGATATGGCTTTCCCTCGAATAAATAACATAAGCTTTTGACTCCTTCCCCCCTCATTTCTCTTGCTACTAGCCTCCTCCGGGGTCGAAGCAGGGGCCGGAACAGGTTGAACAGTTTACCCCCCTTTGGCTGGTAACCTTGCCCACGCCGGAGCCTCCGTTGACCTTACAATTTTCTCCCTACATCTTGCCGGTATCTCCTCAATCCTGGGTGCAATCAACTTCATTACTACTATTTTTAATATAAAACCTGCCGCCATGTCAATGTACCAGGCCCCCTTGTTCGTATGAGCCGTTCTAATTACGGCAGTCCTGCTGCTTCTGTCTCTACCTGTGCTAGCAGCTGGCATTACGATGCTTCTAACTGACCGAAACTTAAACACAACCTTCTTTGACCCCGTTGGAGGAGGAGACCCTATCTTGTACCAACACCTGTTCTGATTCTTTGGTCACCCAGAGGTATACATCTTAATCCTTCCCGGATTTGGAATGATTTCTCACATCGTGGCCTACTACTCAGGAAAAAAAGAGCCTTTCGGCTATATGGGGATGGTTTGGGCAATAATAGCAATTGGCCTCCTAGGCTTCATTGTGTGAGCCCATCACATGTTCACTGTGGGAATAGACGTAGATACACGGGCCTACTTTACCTCTGCTACAATAATCATCGCCATCCCTACGGGGGTTAAGGTCTTTAGCTGACTGGCAACCATTCACGGCGGAGACATCAAATGAGAAACCCCAATACTATGAGCCCTAGGCTTCATCTTCCTTTTCACTGTGGGGGGCCTTACTGGGATTGTATTAGCCAACTCATCCCTTGATATTGTACTTCATGATACCTATTATGTCGTCGCCCACTTCCACTATGTTCTGTCAATAGGAGCAGTCTTTGCCATCGTAGCAGGATTTGTTCACTGATTCCCGCTATTTACAGGCTATACACTCCACTCATCTTGATCAAAGGTCCACTTTGGCGTGATATTTGCAGGAGTTAACATCACATTCTTCCCTCAACACTTCCTAGGCCTAGCAGGCATGCCTCGTCGATACTCTGACTACCCAGACGCGTACACACTATGAAACACCGTCTCATCTGTAGGCTCCCTGGTATCACTTGTTGCAGTAATTATGTTCCTATTTATTATCTGAGAAGCATTTTATGCAAAGCGAGAAGTACTTTCAGTACAACTCACTGAAACCAACATTGAATGACTTCATGGCTGCCCACCTCCATACCACACATTCGAGGAACCAGCCTTTGTACAAGCGCAACTAAGCTAGATATACCCTGGGGAGTAGAAGAATGGCCCGTAACATTATGTGAGTTAAACTCTCGCACACCCCTAAATGGCACACCCATCACAACTCGGACTACAAGACGCAGCTTCGCCGCTTATAGAAGAACTTTTACATTTCCACGACCATGCCTTAATAATTGTATTACTAATTAGCACAATAGTTCTTTATATTATTATTGCAATAGTAACAGCAAAATTCACGGACAAACTAATTCTAGATTCCCAAGAAATTGAAGTAATCTGAACTGTCCTCCCAGCCATTGTGTTAATCATGATTGCAATGCCTTCACTTCGACTCCTTTATATGATAGATGAAGTAAATGTGCCACAAATAACCGTAAAAGCCCTAGGACATCAATGGTACTGAACATACGAGTACACCGACTACGAAGACCTAGAATTTGATGCCTACATACTCGCAACCTCCGACTTAACCCCCGGTCAATTTCGCCTCTTAGAAGCAGACCACCGCCTGGTCGTCCCTGCAATTACCCCCATTCGTATGCTTGTTACAGCAGAAGACGTCCTTCACGCATGAGCACTTCCCGCCCTTGGGGTTAAAGTGGACGCAATTCCAGGACGACTAAATCAAACAGCCTTTATTGCTGAACGACCCGGGGTATTCTATGGCCAATGCTCAGAAATCTGCGGAGCAAATCACAGCTTTATGCCAATCGTGTTAGAATCGACATCCCTAGACCACTTCGTGCACTGATCAGCTGTGATATCAGAAGATAACTCACTAAGAAGCTAACAAGTAACAGCGCCAGACTTTTGATCTGGAGACCGGTGACCACCGCCCACCCTTAGTGATATGCCCCAACTCAACCCGGCCCCGTGATTCAAAATCTTCCTATTCTCATGACTAATTTTCTTAACCATTATCCCCTACAAAGTCCTCGCTCACCGGCTGCCTAATCAGCCCACAACCCTAAACACCCAAACAACTCAAAAAACAACCTGATCCTGACCATGATACTAAGCCTCTTTGATCAATTTGAATCCCCTACATGACTAGGCATCCCCCTTATAATAATTGCCCTTACACTCCCCTGGCTCCTATTTCCAATCCCCACTGGTCGATGATTAACTAACCGAATATTAGCCGTACAATCTTGATCTCTAGGCCGATTTTCCAGCCAACTACTAACACCCATGGCCACTGGAGGACATAAGTGAGCGGCACTATTTGTGTCACTAATGATATTCCTAATTACAGTTAATTTGCTAGGCCTCCTGCCCTATACGTTTACCCCTACAACACAACTCTCCCTTAACCTAGCACTAGCCTTCCCTTTATGACTAGGAACAGTAATTGTTGGGATATGAAATCAACCAACCCACGCCCTAGGACACCTTCTACCAGAAGGTACCCCTACTCCCCTCATTCCAGTCCTCATTATCATCGAAACCATCAGCCTATTCATTCGACCTTTAGCCCTGGGAGTGCGACTTACAGCTAATCTAACAGCCGGCCACCTTCTGATACAACTTGTCGCCTCAGCAGCCTTTCTACTTACCTCTATTATGCCAACAGTCGCAGCCCTCACTACACTAGTACTCTTTCTTCTTACTATACTAGAAATAGCAGTAGCTCTAATCCAGGCTTATGTGTTTGTATTACTCCTAAGCCTTTACCTACAGGAAAACGTGTAATGTCAGACCAAGCCCACCCATATCACATAGTTACCCCAAGCCCATGGCCCCTAACAGGGGCTATCGCTGCCCTCCTAGTAACATCAGGCACTGCCATCTGATTTCATTTCCACTCTGTTTCATTAATAACACTGGGAATAATTCTTCTTGTTTTAACAGTCTGCCAATGATGACGAGACATTGTACGAGAGGGGACCTTCCAAGGTCACCACACACCCCCAGTTCAGAAAGGGCTTCGGTACGGAATAATTTTATTTATTACGTCCGAAGTACTGTTCTTCTTGGGATTTTTCTGAGCATTTTACCACTCTAGCCTAGCCCCAACCCCTGAACTAGGGGGGTCATGACCCCCCGCAGGAATCACACCGTTGGACCCATTTGAAGTACCACTACTTAACACCGCCGTTCTACTAGCATCAGGTGTAACCGTCACATGAGCCCACCACAGCATCATGGAGGGGGAGCGAAAACAAGCCATTCAATCCCTAGCACTTACTATCCTTTTAGGGGGATACTTCACCTACCTACAAGCCTTAGAATACCAAGAAGCCCCCTTTACTATTGCAGACAGCGTCTACGGCTGCACTTTTTTCGTAGCCACAGGCTTCCACGGCCTCCACGTTCTCATTGGATCAACATTCCTAGCCGTCTGCCTCATGCGACAAGTACGATACCACTTTACGTCCGACCATCACTTTGGCTTTGAAGCAGCTGCCTGATACTGACACTTCGTCGATGTAGTGTGATTATTCCTTTATATCTCCATCTATTGATGAGGATCTTAGTCTTTCTAGTATAATTCAGTATAGGTGCCTTCCAAGCACCCCGTCTTGGTTTAAACCCAAGGAAAGATAATGAACCTGCTTCTAACCGTTATTCTTATTTCTACTGCCCTATGCGTCATCCTTGTGATAGTCTCCTTCTGTCTTCCTCTACTAACCCCCGATCATGAAAAGCTATCCCCCTACGAATGCGGCTTCGACCCTATTGGCTCCGCCCGACTTCCCTTCTCCCTCCGATTTTTTCTAGTTGCTATTCTTTTCCTTCTATTTGATCTAGAAATTGCACTTCTTCTACCTCTCCCCTGAGGAGACCAACTGACTTCTCCAACTACCACCTTTTCATGAACTGCAGGGGTACTAGTCTTACTAACTCTGGGTCTAGTGTATGAGTGAGTCCAGGGGGGGCTGGAGTGAGCAGAATAGCCGGCTAGTTTAACAAAAACCCTTGATTTCGGCTTAAGAATTTGTGGTTCGAACCCACAGCCGCCTAATGACCCCCGCCCATTTTGCGTTTTCAACAGCATTCTCCTTAGGCCTCACCGGCCTAGCCCTACACCGCCATCACCTGTTATCAGCGCTTCTCTGCTTAGAAGGTATAATACTCTCACTGTTCATTGCCCTGTCTCTATGGGCAATGCAACTGAGCGCTACAAGCTTCTCAATGGCCCCAATAATTCTTCTGACATTTTCGGCATGTGAAGCAGGCGCTGGACTGGGACTATTAGTGGCAACAGCACGAACCCACGGCTCCGATCACCTTCAGGGCCTCAACCTACTACAATGCTAAAAATCTTACTACCCACCTTTATGCTTCTTCCCACAATTTGACTAGCACACCCCAAATGACTTTGAACCACAACATTGGCCCAGAGTTTCGGAATCGCCGTGCTAAGTCTAAGCTGGTTAAATAATCAAGGGGAGACACCCTGGGCATCCCTAGGGACACATATTGCGACAGATCCCCTATCCACCCCCCTCCTGGTTCTTTCCTGCTGACTACTCCCGCTTATAGTCCTTGCCAGCCAAAACCACACAAAGTCAGAGCCAATATCACGGCAACGACTTTATATTATGCTATTGACTTTCTTACAACTCTTTCTCATTATAGCATTTGGGGCAACTGAACTTACCCTTTTCTACGTTATATTTGAAGCAACCCTAATTCCAACACTCCTCATTATTACGCGATGAGGAAATCAGCCAGACCGGATTCAAGCAGGCACATACTTTTTATTCTACACCCTAACAGGATCTCTACCACTTCTGGTTGCCTTACTTGTTCTAATCAATAAGACGGGCTCTCTTTCTCTCATCACCTTTCAATATTCTGAAAGCCTAGACCTCGTGACCAAAGGACATAAGCTCCTTTGAGCGGGGTGCATATTAGCATTTCTGGTTAAAATACCACTCTATGGTATCCACCTCTGACTCCCTAAGGCCCACGTAGAGGCCCCAATTGCTGGCTCTATAGTTCTTGCCGCCGTTTTACTTAAGCTAGGGGGTTACGGGATAATTCGTATCCTGCCGGTACTTACCCCATTAACCAAAGAACTTGCTTACCCCTTCATCATTCTGGCACTATGAGGCATTATTATAACTAGCTCAATTTGTCTGCGACAAACAGACCTTAAGTCCCTCATTGCTTACTCATCAGTCAGCCACATGGGCTTAGTGATTGGGGCAATCTTAATCCAAACACCCTGATCTGTAGCCGGAGCTACAGTACTTATAATTGCCCACGGCCTGACATCATCAGCGCTATTTTGCCTAGCCAATATTAATTATGAGCGCACACACAGCCGTACTCTCCTATTAGCCCGCGGACTACAGCTACTGCTGCCCCTGATAGCCACCTGATGATTTATTAGCAGCCTAGCAAACCTGGCCCTGCCTCCACTGCCCAACCTAGTGGGGGAACTCATGATTATCACCTCCTTATTCGGCTGAGCCCCGTGAACGATTATCATAACAGGACTTGGCACACTAATTACAGCCGCATACTCCTTACACATATTCTTAACAACACAGCGAGGCCAAACCCCTGCTCACACAATTGCACTAGAACCAGCACACACACGAGAACATCTTCTTGTTGCCCTACACTTAATGCCGCTCCTTATCTTAACTGTAAAACCCGAGCTGATCTGAGGCCTTACTATTTGCAGTCATAGTTTAATGCAAAACCCTAGATTGTGATTCTGAAAATAGACGTTAATCCCGTCTTGACTGCAGAGAGAGGCTTGTAGCACTGGAGACTGCTAATCTTCACGACCTGGGTTAAAATCCAAGGCTCACTCGAAACGGCTTTCAAAGGATAATAGTTCATCCGTTGGTCTTAGGAACCAAAGACTCTTGGCGCAACTCCAAGTGGAAGCTATGCTAGACACCCTACCCCTTACCGCCGCGACCTCTGCCCTCCTTATCGTCCTCGGCCTGCTAATCGCCCCCCTCCTAACAACCATCCGCCCCCAGCCCCCCTCATGGGCCAAAGTCCAAGTGAAGACCGCCGTAAAAATTGCATTTTTTACAAGCCTTATCCCACTCTCCCTTCACTTGGAGCGGGGCACTGAAGAAGTAGTTACGCTTTGCACATGAATAAATACTGATACGTTCGATATTAATATTAGCTTTAAGTTTGACTTCTACTCTTTAATCTTCATACCCATTGCCTTATATGTTACCTGAGCCATCTTAGAGTTCGCCTCATGATACATGCACGCTGATCCCTACATAAACCGATTTTTCAAGTATCTCCTGATCTTTTTAATCTCAATGATTATCCTAGTCACCGCAAACAACATATTTCAGCTGTTTATTGGCTGGGAGGGTGTAGGCATCCTATCCTTCTTACTTATCGGCTGATGACACGCACGATCGGACGCTAACACAGCCGCCCTTCAGGCAGTCCTCTATAACCGAGTTGGGGATATCGGCCTAATCTTCGCTATAGCATGACTAGCCATGAATTTAAACTCCTGGGAACTTCACCAAATTATCCACTGCAACACAATTGACATAACCCTCCCCCTTGCCGGGATAGTAGTAGCCGCCACCGGAAAATCGGCCCAATTCGGGCTCCACCCTTGACTTCCATCAGCCATGGAGGGACCGACCCCTGTCTCAGCACTCCTTCACTCTAGTACCATGGTTGTTGCAGGCATCTTTCTCCTAGTGCGTGTTAGCCCGATCCTGGGCCAAAACCAGACAATTCTAACGGTTTGCTTATGTCTCGGGGCACTAACGACAGTTTTCACAGCCATCTGCGCCCTCACCCAGAATGATGTTAAAAAGATCGTAGCATTTTCAACCTCAAGCCAACTTGGCCTGATAATAGTAGCAATCGGCCTTAATCAACCTCAATTAGCATTCCTGCACATTTGCACCCATGCCTTCTTTAAAGCAATACTATTTATATGCTCAGGTGCAATTATCCACAGCCTTAATGACGAACAAGACATCCGTAAAATGGGAGGAATACACAACCTAACCCCTCTTACATCATCATGCTTGACAATCGGCAGCCTAGCCCTAACGGGCACCCCATTTCTAGCCGGCTTTTTCTCCAAGGACGCAATCATTGAGGCCCTAAACACATCACAATTAAACGCGTGAGCATTAGCGCTTACCCTCCTGGCCACTTCTCTCACCGCAGTCTACAGCCTACGGGTGGTCTACTATGTCCCAATAGGCTACCCCCGGTTTTCAAGCCTCTCCCCAATTAATGAAAACGACCCAGCCCTTGCCAACCCCCTCAAACGCCTTGCCTGAGGAAGCATTTTAGCAGGCCTAATTATCACATCTAATATTAGCCTGGATAAAACCGCAGTAATATCTATGCCAACCCAGCTAAAGATTGCCGCCCTTATCGTTACTGCTATTGGACTCATCACGGCCCTTGAACTAGCATCGCTAACAGCCCAACAGATTAAGATTAACCCTCAACTAACCACCCACAACTTTTCCAACATACTAGGGTACTTCCCTAACTTCACCCACCGACATGCCCCTAAAACAGGGCTCGTGCTAGGCCAAGCAATCGCTGGCCAAGTGCTAGACCAAGCATGATTAGAAAAGGGGGGACCAAAAACCATTGCTTTCTGCAATACCGCCCCCGCCTCAACAATTAGTAATATCCAACAAGGCACAACCAAAACATTCCTCACCCTATTTCTGCTGTCACTACCTATAGTGCTCTTTGTTTTAATGTAAACCTATTAAATGACCAACCTACGAAAATCCCACCCACTCCTAAAAATCGCAAACGATGCCCTAGTAGACCTCCCTGCCCCCTCCAATATTTCAGCTTGATGAAACTTTGGTTCGCTTCTTGGACTTTGCCTAATTGCCCAAATCCTTACCGGGTTGTTTCTGGCAATACACTACACATCCGACATCGCCACAGCCTTTTCTTCGGTAGCACACATCTGCCGAGATGTGAACTACGGATGAATAATCCGCAACATGCACGCCAATGGAGCCTCCTTATTTTTTGTATGTATCTACATACACATTGGGCGTGGCCTTTATTATGGCTCATTCCTCTATAAAGAGACCTGAAATGTCGGTGTTATTCTTCTACTACTCGTTATAATAACCGCCTTCGTTGGCTACGTCCTACCTTGGGGTCAAATGTCCTTTTGAGGAGCAACCGTCATTACAAACCTACTATCAGCCGTACCATACGTCGGCAACACACTTGTTCAGTGAATCTGAGGCGGCTTCTCCGTAGATAATGCCACCCTAACTCGATTCTTTGCATTCCACTTCCTCCTCCCATTTGTAGTACTAGCTGCCACCGTTATTCACCTACTATTCTTACACGAAACCGGCTCAAACAATCCCACAGGAATCAGCTCCGAAGCAGACAAGGTATCCTTTCACCCCTACTTCTCGTATAAAGATCTCCTGGGATTCGCAGGCCTAATTCTTACGCTCATTGTGCTAGCCCTTTTCTCCCCCAACCTTCTAGGTGACCCAGACAACTTTACCCCTGCCAACCCCCTAGTGACACCCCCACACATCAAACCCGAATGATATTTCCTATTTGCCTACGCCATCCTACGGTCCATCCCTAATAAACTAGGAGGTGTACTAGCCCTTCTGTTTTCAATCCTTGTCTTAATGACAGTCCCCTTTCTTCATACTTCTAAGCAACGAAGTTTAACTTTCCGCCCCCTAACTCAGGCGCTCTTTTGAGCCCTAATCGCAGATGTGATTATTTTAACCTGAATTGGAGGAATGCCTGTAGAAGACCCTTACATTATTATTGGACAGCTCGCCTCGGTAGTCTACTTCTCTATCTTTCTAATTCTAACCCCTGCCCTAGGATGACTTGAAAATAAGACTATCTTCACATAATTCAGCGGTAGCTCAGCTTAAGAGCACCGGCTTTGTAACCCGGAGGCCGGCGGTTTAAATCCGCCCCGCTGAATGCCAGTGGCAGAGCCCGGAAGAACACGACCCCCCCTGGGGGGGGGTAGGGGGGGGGTACCCCCATTTGTAGCGCTTAAGCGCATGTCTAATAAGTTACCTTCTTACCTTAAGACTATATATGTAATATCACCATTCACTTACTTGGACCATTCAAGTGCTACACTAACCTCAGGGATGGCTAGGGTAGGCCCCCCATAATATATACATTCCATAGTAGTCATGCGCTAGTAAATTAAACCCAACATTCTTGATAAGTTAAACATATATACCAAGTCCCCACATCTCTGAAGTTTCCCCAATAATGCACAGCAAGAACCGACCTACACTACTATTTCTTAATGATAACGGTTATTGATGGTCAAGGTCAATAATTGTGGGGGTTTCACTTAGTGCACTATTCCTGGCATTTGGTTCCTATTTCAGGTACACTCATTTATTTGTCCCTCATTCTTTCATCGACGCTTGCATAAGTTAATGGTGTTAACCATCTCTTCGTTACCCCCCAAGCCGAGCGTTCACTCCACAGGGCCATTTGGTTCTCTTTTTTATTCTCCTTTCAATTGGCATTTCAGAGTGCAGCGCGTCTATGTTATATTAAGGTTGATCATTTTTGGTGCCAGGCCACATGTAATGTAATGCTTTTAAACATTCTATAAAGAATTGCAATTTATTATCTCACGGGCATAAGTGTATATTCCACCCCCTCCCCATTTAATATTACTTTCAATAAAGCACAAATCAAAGACCGAGAATATCTCACGCCTACTTTAGTTAAAGTACTCATCAAATCACGATTGTGCAACCTAATACTCAACCATTAAACCTTAATTAGAAACATGGGATTCGAACCCAGCCTGAAGAAATCAAAACTCTTAGTGCTTCCACTACACCAATTTCTATCAATAAGACCTGCGGGACATTACCCCACATCACCTGCATGCAAAACAGAAACTTTAATTAAGCTAAGGCCTTAAAGCCCCGACGGGCGGCTAGCCCGCTTCTTCAGATTTGCAATCTGACATGATAACACCCCAGAGCTTGGCGGCGAGAGGAATTAAACCTCCGTGTACGGAGCTACAATCCGCCGCTTATCATTCAGCCACCCCGCCCCAGAAAAGAGGGAATCGAACCCCCGTGTGCCGATTTCAAGTCGACCACATAACCACTCTGCCATTTTCTTTGAAGACGCTAGTAAAAGGTATTACAGTGCCTTGTCGAGGCACAATTTTGAGCTCACACCTCAAGCGTCTTGAACCCTAGACAGCCCGAAGGGCCCCTCGACTTAAGCCCCGAGTTAATTCTAAGACAACAAAAAGCGCCAGAAGAAGCACGCCTGCCGCGATTAATAAAAGCCCACCCCCGTGGTGGTATATCAAGGCGACCCCTGCCGTATCCCCACGAACCATGCCCAAACCGGCTGCCTCCTCAACCCCCACTCAAGAACCCTCATATCACCCACCACACACTAACACGGACAGGGCTATAGCAACCAGGAAAAAGACCACAGCATTGACAAACACCGACCGTGTGCCCCAGCCCTCAGGATAGGGATCAGCTGCCAACGCAGCCGAGTACACAAATACAACTAACATCCCCCCCAAATAAATTAAAAATAGAACCAAAGAAAGAAAGGACCCCCCAGAGCTTACCAATACCGCACATCCAACCCCTGCAGCCCCAACCAACCCCAATGCCGCAAAATATGGAGAGGGGTTAGAAGCTACTGCAACAATACCCGCAACAAAACAAAATAAAATTAGTCAAATCCCATAAGTCATAGTTCTCGCTTGGGGTCTAACCAAGACTTGTGACTCGAAAAACCACTGTTGTATTCAACTACGAGAACATCAAAGAGAAGGGGGTCTAACCCCCATTTTTGGCTCCCAAAGCCAATGTTTTATTTAAACTACTCTTTGACCTTAAGACTATATATGTAATATCACCATTCACTTACTTGGACCATTCAAGTGCTACACTAACCTCAGGGATGGCTAGGGTAGGCCCCCCATAATATATACATTCCATAGTAGTCATGCGCTAGTAAATTAAACCCAACATTCTTGATAAGTTAAACATATATACCAAGTCCCCACATCTCTGAAGTTTCCCCAATAATGCACAGCAAGAACCGACCTACACTACTATTTCTTAATGATAACGGTTATTGATGGTCAAGGTCAATAATTGTGGGGGTTTCACTTAGTGCACTATTCCTGGCATTTGGTTCCTATTTCAGGTACACTCATTTATTTGTCCCTCATTCTTTCATCGACGCTTGCATAAGTTAATGGTGTTAACCATCTCTTCGTTACCCCCCAAGCCGAGCGTTCACTCCACAGGGCCATTTGGTTCTCTTTTTTATTCTCCTTTCAATTGGCATTTCAGAGTGCAGCGCGTCTATGTTATATTAAGGTTGATCATTTTTGGTGCCAGGCCACATGTAATGTAATGCTTTTAAACATTCTATAAAGAATTGCAATTTATTATCTCACGGGCATAAGTGTATATTCCACCCCCTCCACAAAGCAAATATAAAATGGTTTACCCCCCCCTCCCCCCCGAAACCCTTCATCTGTCTGGCATAATATATCCTATATATATATACGGCATGTCAACTTATCCAGCTTAAACATGCCGACGTTTCAGAGGCGTTTTTATTGTACGACTGCTCATTGTAGATGTATGTATATATATATATAATCCTTTATAAAATAAAGTAGGCTCGACATGCCGACGTTTCAGAGGCGTTTTTATTGTACGACTGCTCATTGTAGATGTATATATATATATATAATCCTTTATAAAATAAAGTAGGCTCGACATGCCGACGTTTCAGAGGCGTTTTTAATGCCCCATCAGGACTTTAGCCTCCCACTAAGTCT